TTGCTGTTATTTTATATATATATGGTTACAATTATCTACGTTCCCAATGTGCCTATGATGTAGCACCAGGAGGACTGTTAGCTAGTGTCTATCATCTTACGAGAATAGAGTATAGTCTAGATCAACCAGAAGAGGTATGCATAAAAGTATTTGCCCCAAGGAAAAATCCCAGAATTCCTTCTATTTTCTGGGTTTGGAAAAGTGCGGATTTTCAAGAAAGGGAATCTTATGATATGTTAGGAATCTCTTATGATAATCATCCGCGTCTGAAACGTATTTTAATGCCCGAAAGTTGGATAGGATGGCCTTTGCGTAAAGATTATATCGCCCCCAATTTTTATGAAATACAAGATGCTCACTAAATGATAAAAATAAGAAAGTAATCCGCCCTTCGACAACCCCAGATTTTCAAGGAAGATATGTACATTTTTTTATAGATTAGACAGAATAATTGAGGTTTCATTCATATCTTATATCTTATTATGGATGAGATAAATAATCAAATTTGGAAATGAAAGAAGAGAATAATATAGGGATTCATTGAGATTCTAAAATTTGAACAATACTTATTTCGGATGAGCCAATAGGATGAACTGAAAGAGTTCTGTATCCTTAACTATGTAAGATGCACATCAACATCAATTATATATCCGGCTACGAAAAAGAAAAGTACGATCAAAGAAATGAAGAAAATAGAAATACCAAAGAAAATACAAAGAAATGGACCGGATTTATTTGTAATGTATCTGAGATGAATTTTGACTATTCCCACCTCTGAACTCCCCTAGATTAAACTTTTTGGTCTTTCAACCAACTAATTTAACCATTTGAATATTGTTGAAATAGTCACATTCTTTTTGGAGAGCAGAAAAAAGAGAAACAAAATCGAATAATTCATTTACATACTGTATATACCTAGAATATACATGTATTCATTCTTCATCTAGAAAGAGCATATCTCCGGACACCTAGATAAATTATGTAGGATGATCAAGACCACTAATAAAGATATATCTATTCCCAAATTCATTAAAATGAATAGGGGAATAGATACTCATACAAATGAATCGCCGGGAACCAGATTTGAACTGGTGACACGAGGATTTTCAGTCCTCTGCTCTACCGGCTGAGCTATCCCGACCATTCTTGACGTACCATCCTCATTGTAAGAAATTACTTGAGTCTATGTCAACTAAATAAAAAAAAAGACTTTGTGAGTTTCAGTAGTAGTAATGATTGTGTATTCTTAATTATTCATATGAGGATTCTTTGCTCAAAGATGTTCATTTGTACGTTTATCATATATAAAAAAAGTCTACGTGTGTCAAATATATTCAACTACAAATTCCAACAAGACTTGTTCTTATGATAACAAAAAGAAAAATTCCATCCGGATCCTTTTGTGAAAGAATAGACTGAATAAGACACATAATGAATTTTCACGAATTTTCTTTTTCAAATAAAAAGAGGATATAGGATAAAAAATTAGAGAATAAAAGGGTCTTTTGGGGATAGAGGGACTTGAACCCTCACGATTTCTAAAGTCGACGGATTTTCCTCTTACTAAAAATTTCATTGGTGTCAGTATTGACATGTAGAATGGGACTCTATCTTTATTCTCGTCTGATTAATCAGTTCTTCAAAAGATCCATCAGACTATGCTGGAGTGACTGATTTGATCAATGAATATTCCATTTTTTCTTCAAGTTGTAATTGATTTGATTCACATCTTTCATTTGTGATAGAAAGATTTACAAATAGAAGAATATAAGTTTGGAGTCTTCATTAATCAATTAAAATAGTATATAGATATATATGTTTATCCTTGATCCTTTCTTGAATTTTTCTATTGAATTTTTCTAGAAGGATTCATTTCCTACTGCGAAAGGAAATGTAGTCAACTCCATTTGTTAGAACAGCTTCCATTGAGTCTCTGCACCTATCCTTTATTTGATTTTCACTTTCTGAACTTTTATTTGTTTGTTTTCGGAAAGCAGGATTTGGCTCAGGATTGCCCATTGTGAATTCCAGGGTTTCTCTGAATTTGAAAGTTTTCACTTGGTAAGTTTCCATACCAAGGCTCAATCCAATTAAGTCCGTAGCGTCTACCAATTTCGCCATATCCCCCCTTTTTTTCTTTGAGATTGGGATCTCATTAGGATGTTTTTTCATTTGTATTATGAGAATGAAATTCTATGCCGGAACGGTTGAATTTATTAGATACCTATTCCCATATTGAAAAAAGTTTCCTTCTATTTGTTTGATTTTCTTTCATCTATATCGGATACCCATATTTGGTCGAATCAGAAATGATTCTATTATCTCTGTATTCGCAATTCAATAGAAAGATATATATACCACATATATATCTATTTTATCTGTCCGTCCTTCTATCATTTTTTGATAGAATTTAGAATACTCGAACGTTCGATTCTTTTTTTTCTTCTTTTCCTTAGAGCGTACATATAAAGACCCTATATAACAAAACTAAAATCAAAAA